ATTATAGAACATGAAATAAATTGCTAAAAACAATGATCACACCTCCTACCAGGTTTAGAACTACCCTAGAAATTAAAGCTCGATGTGTCACTGCCCTAAAACTCAGGCTCTTAGTAAACGCTTTCTTCATTCCACCAAGAAGAATTGAAAAGAATAGTCTTAAATAGTAAAACAGGCTTATTAAAGACCCTAGAATCAGAAAAAACAAAAAAGAAGTAAATGCATTTCCCCTTCTCACTAAAATCACCAACCACTTGGACAGAAATCCCAATAAGGGCGGAAGCCCTCCCAAGGACAGTAAGAATAATATAATCCTAACTTGAATAACACCAAAATCTTTCAATCTTCTAATGTTCTTTATGCTTCCTATATTTACTTTCAGGAGCCTAATAAACATAAACGCAGACACAACAATATAGACAAGTAGATAGAATTTCATTGATCACTCGCTATGAAGTAAAGCGAAAGTTATTCAACCTAAGTGACCAATGGAGGAATAAGCCAATAAGGCTCGAACCTGTGTTTGGTTTATACCTCCAACTCCCCCGATGATCCTTGACCCGGCCCTCATGGAGCAAAGCACTAAAGCTAAGACATAGGAGTCATTTAGCTCTAAAATGCAAAGGAGAAGGAATAAGGGAGCAAGTTTTTGTCACGTAGCTAACAACATACAAGTCACCCACGGCAGCCCCGCCATGACTCTAGGTAATCAATAGTGAAAGGGAAATAACCCTAGCTTCATACATAAACCACCTAAAATTAGCAACAAACCAGCAGAATAGAAGGGCCTTATTACATGAAGATCTCACGTGAATGATATTCTAAAAGAAACTAACCTCCCAAAGATTAGTATCCTAGACCCGAGAGCTTGTACAACGAAATACTTTACCGCTGACTCCCTCTCGGACGTCCTTTTTTGATAAACAAGCATAGGAAGAAAGCCAATTAAGTTGATTTCCAGACCAGCTCAGATCCTTAGTCAATGAAAAGACGAAAGGGCAAGTAAAGTGCCCATTCCTATTACGGCTATAAATAAATAGCTAAAAGGCAGGACTGAAAACATAAGAGAAAGGATATGATCGAATTACCCAAAACAAAGTTAGCAGCCCTGTTTCACTCCAAGTTTTCTCTGCTTACATATCTATTATTCAACTATTGAGCCCAGTCAAGCGAGCCCTCGTTTCACTCGTGAAATAGCCCCACAATTAAGATCATTAAAAAAGTGAACAGCCCAATCACCATAGGAGCAGAAAACCTTCTAGTTATCCTAGTAAGAATTGGAAAAAGAAGGACGATCTCCACATCAAAAATTAAAAAGATGATAGCGAGTAAGAAAAAGCGCAAAGAAAATGGCAACCGAGCCGACTTGATTGGGTCAAACCCACACTCAAAGGGAGAACTCTTTTCCCGGTCAGATAAGGCCCGCTTCGCCAGCACCCAACCAAGACCTATAACAACACACGATAGCCCAATTGCTACAAACCTGCTAACAAAACTTCTCAACATTCTAGCACCAGAGACTTTTTGTCACGTATTAATCAACATCAATGATTTCCGTTCATCCGGCGTAGTACTCAAACCTGGGCCTAAATGGGTAACTGTTCATTACATTCTCCTAATTAACAGATAGGCGCCTCTTTTTGGCCTCCATTTAAGAACCAATATAAAGAAGGACTTGCACCCTCAAGTTACGGGCCGAAACCATATGCAAATTTCTCGCTTTTTATACCAACTGCTGACCTGAAAGCGTGAACACTTATTTTCTAGATGCAAACCAGATCTTTTATTTTAAAGTACCAAGTCTTCCTCTTAGAAGCAAAACCTGCTGTTTTTAGATTAAAAATCTAACACTTACTAACTCAGTCACCTAAGAAATTACTTATCCTTAGGCCCGCTCCCGGCCTACATTTAGCATCCCCACCAGTAGATAGAAAGGTAGAGAAATAGTCAAACCACGTCCACGAAATGTCAGTATCAGGCAGCGGCCTCAAATCCAAAGTGGTGCCCAGTGGAGAAATGCTGAAGCCACACTCGGGCTAAACAAACAAGAAGAAAGGTCCTGCCAATCAGTACATGTAATCCATGAAACCCCGTTGCAACAAAGAAACTGGATCCATAGACTCCATCTGCGATAGTAAAAGAGGCTTCATAATACTCACCTCCTTGTAGAAAAGTAAAATAGACACCCAGGGCCACTGTAGCGATCAGCCCCTGTAAACCCCCGGGGTTGTCCCCTTCTATTAGTCTGTGATGAGCCCAGGTAACTGTAACTCCGGAGGCCAGCAAGACTCCCGTATTCAACAAGGGGACCTCGAAGGGATTTAGTGGAACAATCCCTGCCGGAGGTCAACAAGATCCTAGCTCCGGCCTAGGAGCTAAACTTCTATGAAAATAAGCCCAGAAAAAGGCAAAAAAGAAACAGACTTCAGAGATGATAAAAAGAATCATACCCCACCGAAGACCCTTAGACACCTGAATTGTGTGATAGCCTTGGAACGTAGCCTCCCGGATAACATCTCGTCACCATTGAACCATAGTCATAGCAATCAGGACCAAGCCTATAATTATAGTAATATAGCCGTAACCGTGGAACCAACCAGCTAAGCCAGAAGTTAGGAAGAGTGCCCCCATTGACCCGGTTAGGGGCCACGGGCTAAATTCTACTAGATGAAATGGATTTCGTCCCATGAACATCTTTAATTGCGATTACTAGCAAGCCAGCGCTTTCAGGGAGGCGCTGGCCCTACCCCCCGCCGAGCGAGCCTAGGTTTTTTTATTTGTTTTCTATAGTGCTAAAATGGGGGTTTAATATATGTTTTCTGAGCGAGTCGAGGCAGATCAAAAATCGGCAAAAACCGAGAATTTTTCTGCTTTTTCCTTGCCAAATTCGAAAAAGTTCAGGACTTTGTAGGCAAAATAAGGTACTAGCTAAAAACGTCTTTTTTTTTATAAAAAATCTCTGTTCCAAGGGAAAATAGGCAAGGCCTAAAGATGCCAACGATCTGAAAGGCAAATTACCCCCCCCCCGGGGGGGGGGGTAATTTGCCTTTCAGATCGTTGGCATCTTTAGGCCTTGCCTATTTTCCCTTGGAACAGAGATTTTTTATAAAAAAAAAAGACGTTTTTAGCTAGTACCTTATTTTGCCTACAAAGTCCTGAACTTTTTCGAATTTGGCAAGGAAAAAGCAGAAAAATTCTCGGTTTTTGCCGATTTTTGATCTGCCTCGACTCGCTCAGAAAACATATATTAAACCCCCATTTTAGCACTATAGAAAACAAATAAAAAAACCTAGGCTCGCTCGGCGGGGGGTAGGGCCAGCGCCTCCCTGAAAGCGCTGGCTTGCTTTGAGACATAAAGCTGTCACCTTGGCATCTTCAGTGCCATGCTCTATTTGTAAGCTATCTAAGCTAGACCCTCACCAGAATCAGCAGGGCCAGAAGTATTAAAGAGATAAAAAAGTTGAAAGTTTTAATTTGCAGTGACTGGTTCAAAGCTGATATGCCTCTTGTCACATGCAAGGCTCCCTGTCCCCCTAGTAGCTCTAGCCAGCCCATATCAATTGACTTCATTATTCTAGTCCCCAACACCATTGAAAACTTTGTCATTGGTTGGGCGGAGATTGGGGCTAAAAATCACATGGTAGAGAAGAAGAACCTGGTCTTATTTATCGTAGAAACTCCCGGGGTAGGTCCTCAGAAAATAAAGGCAATAAAGAAGCCTAGAACAATTACGGTCATGGTCAGGACCTTCAGAAACAAGGGAAGGATGAAAGGGGCGGGAGCAAAGCCTAGAAAAATGTTTTGAAGGTACAAGCCCGCCGAAATAGCAGCTAGAGCAAGAACAGTTACAGCTCAGTTGACATAAGGGTCTGCTTCCTGTTTCCCGTGATAAGGAGCGCCCTTAACTTCGCTTCAGAGAGAGCAGAATGAAAGCCGAAAAGAGTAGGCAGCCGTCATTCCTGTCGCCAGAAAGATCAGAAGGACTATTAGGAGGTTGGTAGGACTTATTAGAGAGAACTCTAAAATCAAATCTTTAGAGTAGAATCCTCTAAGGAAGGGGGCCCCACATAAAGCTAGATTTGCTACATTTATACAGCTGATGGTAAGTGGGGCCTGACAAAAAAGAAGACCTATGTGACGGATGTCCTGAGTATTTGACCTATTGTGAATAATTATACCTGCACATAAGAAAAGCAAGGCCTTAAAAAGAGCATGTGTGTACAGGTGGAAGAGAGCAAGGTGGGGTATACCCATCCCAAGCCTTATTATTATCACGCCTAGTTGACTAAGGGTAGAGAGGGCGATAACTTTTTTCAAGTCGTTTTCGTAGTTTGCCCCAATCCCAGCCATTAGCAGAGTTAACACAGAAATGAAAAGGAGGACCCTATTAAAACCGGAAATGGAACTTAAAAAGGGGAAAAAGCGAATAATCAGGAAGACTCCAGCAGTGACCAAGGTGGAAGAATGAACAAGAGCAGAGACAGGGGTAGGGGCTGCTATGGCAGCCGGAAGCCATCTGGAAAACGGAATCTGGGCCCTCTTAGTTATTGCAGCTAGAGTAATAGTAGCAGCAACTCAAGCTCCTAGATAGAAATCCCACACAGCAAGAATCACTCAATGGCCTTGAAGAACCAATAATCCAATAGAGATCAGGATCATTACATCCCCAATACGATTGGCTAATACAGTAAGCATTCCAGCTCCTAGGGATTTTATATTCTGATAATAAATAACCAGGACGAAAGATACAATGCCTAAGCCATCTCAGCCTAGGAGTAGTGCTGGGAGGCTGGGGATAAATACCAAGAGATTTATCGAAAGGACAAAAAGCATGACTAATCAAGTAAAGCGCTTCAAAAAGGGGTCATGAGCCATATAGCTTGAAGAAAATATTATAACACAGCCTGAAATCAAACAAACCACATTTCTGAAACTTATTCTAATAGGATCAAGAATAAAAACAATCGTCATTATACAGGAGCTAACCTGGATGATCTCTCATTCCGCCAGAAGGACATTTTCTTGTAAAACAAAAGCCATGGTTAGCGGAAGCAAAAAAGCCCTATAGCCCAATAGAAAGATGGAGCTAATAGAAGAAGATTTCAATTTTGTAAACATGGTCAAGTGAAAACAAAGGTTTCATCTTCAAATCCACAGGCTGATATTTTTATAAACTAACTTGACTAAATTCACATAAAGATTAGTTCTCTCTTCAAGATCAGGAGGTTACCTGGGATTCAGTGAAGAAAAAGTAGTAAAAATCCTGTAGGCTTAAATTGATTAAATGGATTTATAAACTTAGGACTTCCTCCGTGTTGAATGGAGGTAAAGAGGTATATTCTATACAATGCTGCAAGAAAACTTATTAGACCTAATGGGATTGAGAAATATGAGGAGCTAAAGATTACAGAGGGAAAGATCAAAATTTCCCCGAGTAAGTTAATTCTAGGAGGGGCCGCCATGTTCATAATACAAAAGAAGAATCATCATATTCTAAGTATAGGAAGGAACATCAGCATCCCTTTGCTTAAGAATAACCTTCGAGTATGGGATTTCTCATATGTATAATTAGCCAAAGCAAAAAGAGCAGAAGAGCAAAACCCGTGGGAGAGTATCAATACTAAAGCCCCCGCTCACCCTCATGAGGAGTTTGAGAAAACCCCAGCAAGTATTAAAGACATATGCCCAATAGAGGAGTAAGCGATCAAGGACTTCAGGTCGACCTGTCGAAAGCAGATAATGCTAGTAATGACGCCTCCTCAAAGAGCTAGGGAAAAAACGATAGTCAAATTTTCTAAGGGAAAGAAGTTGAGATACTGATAAAATCGAAGAACGCCATAGCCTCCTAGTTTAAGTAAGACAGCAGCTAAGACTATAGATCCTGCGACAGGAGCCTCCACATGAGCCTTTGGAAGCCAGAGGTGTACCATGAATATAGGAAGCTTGACTAAGAAAGCCATAAAAACTAATAGGACTAAAAAATTTCAGGATCAGAGGTTGACAGAGCTAAAAAGAGAAATTCGCAACATATTTCTTAAAAGCATTTTCCTCGAGGAAAGTTCCTGCGAGGCGAAAAGAATAACTAGGAGCAAGGGAAGGGAGGCCGCAACTGTATAGATCATCATATACATCCCTGCCTGTAGTCGTTCAGGTTGGTATCCTCAGCCTAAAATTAGGAGCAAAGTGGGGATTAGGGAGGCCTCAAATATAAAATAGAAGAGAAGACTCCTCGATAATAAAAAGGTTGTAACTAGAATTACATTCAATACCAGAAGGAAAAGAGAGAAAAGAGAATAATTGTTGTTGTTGACCTTTACTCTTTGTTGCCTGGCAAGTATTATTATAAGGGAGATCCATAAAGTTAAGGAGACTAAGACTCTAGATAGGGAGTCATAAGAAATAACTAAATTAGGACTTTCAAAGGAGAAGAAAGGGGTAAAGAGGTGAATTAAAGAAATCAGGCTACCCAAGGCTAGAGATCATATCTTTAAGTATCAGGAAGATTTGTTAGAAAAGAGGAGGAAGGAGAGCCTTATTGTAATTAAACCTAGCAGTTGTAAGTGGAGAACCTTGAAACGTAGTCATTCCCTTCTCTTCGAATAATGGCAACAAGAATCGCCAACCCTAGACTAGCCTCACAGGCACCTATTGTAATTAGGATTAGAGAGGCTTGACCCCTAAGTATCACATTACTTGATAGACAAAATATTATAATAAACAACCTTATAGTGACTGCCTCTAGTCTAAGGAGGATCCTCAGTAAGTGCTTATATTGTAGTGAGAGAGTGAGAAAGCTCATCAAAACTCCAAATAAACTTAATAGCCTTAGATAAAATGTACTCATATCTTATAAAGCAATAATAGCTTAAGCGAGAGCGTTGGTCTTGTAAGCCGAAAGTGAATTAATAATGTTCTTATTGCTCATATCTAAAGCTGTCAAGTGAATTGAACACTTTAAGTTTGTTTTCAAGACAAACTGTCCCCAGGAAACAGCTATCTATGGCCTAATAATCTAAAATGGTATCCCACAGCTTTTGAGCTAGAGGGTTTATAACAAAATATATGAAGTATAGGGCGGTAAAAACCTGACCAATTTGCTCATAAGGAGTCTCTACTGGGCAACTTCCGATTCAGGTCAGGACGAAAAAAATACCAATATAGCACCAAAACAAGATTTGATTTAGGGGGTAGAAAGCTGTCGACCGAAACTTCCTTTGGTGGGTAAAAGGCAAGATGAAGAGGACAGCCACAGACCCTGCTAAACCTAAGACTCCTCCTAATTTATTGGGAATCGAACGTAGGATAGCATATGCAAAGAGGAAGTATCATTCTGGTTGGATATGCACAGGCGTTACAAGAGGGTTCGCAGGGATGAAATTCTCAGGATCTGTCAAAAGCTGAGGGGAGAACAAAGCCAATATAGTTAGTGAAAATATGACAACTAGAAAGCCTACTAAGTCTTTAAATGTGTAATAGGAATGAAAGGGAACTTTCTCCCCGTCTCTATTTAGGCCTAAAGGATTGTTAGAACCTGTTTCATGTAGGAATAGCATATGCAAAATAGCTAATCCAGCAATTGCAAAAGGCAAAAGGAAATGCAAAGCAAAAAATCGAGTAAGAGTTGCGTTATCGACTGCAAATCCCCCTCAAACTCATTCTACTAGCATCTTTCCGATGTACGGAATAGCTGACAGCAAATTTGTAATAACAGTAGCACCTCAAAAAGATATTTGTCCTCAAGGCAAAACATAGCCTAAGAAAGCTGTTGCCATGATTAAAAAGAGTAGGATGACCCCTACATTTCAAGTATGCTGATATAAGTAAGACCCATAATATATACCTCGACCAATGTGAAAATACAAGCAAATAAAAAACCATGAAGCTCCGTTAGCATGTAAAGCTCGCAAGAGTCAACCGTAGGTCACGTCACGACTAATATGCACTACAGAACTAAAGGCTAAATCTACGTGGGCCGTATAATGTATGGCAAGAAACAGGCCAGTAGCGATCTGGACTACTAAACATAACCCCAGTAACGAGCCGAAATTTCACCAAATTGAGAGATTGGATGGGGCGGGTAGATCAACAAAGGCCCCGTTAACAACTTTTAACACTGGGTGTACTTTTCGGATAGGACTTCGCATAATTAGACTCCCCGCTGAAAGGACGCAAAGAGGCGTGAGTATAATAACAGATTTTCACTACCACAATCAAGTTAATTAGTAAAATAACAGCTAGGCCAATAAGAATTGAAACCATCTGCGGGGAGGCTATTTCAGTCGCATAGACCTTCAGGAATCTAGATCTCCTAACTTGATTCACGTACCTCAAAAAAGATGTATCAGTCAACGAGACATTATAAAGAGCAAGCATAGAAGCACCAACAGAACAAATAAATAAGATAAAAGGAGCTCCCCTTCCAAAAAGGACATTTGGGGACAATGCGGCCACATAAGCGAATATCACTAAAAGCCCACCTACATAAATTAAGAAGAGAATATATCCGTATCAGGAGGACAAAGTGACAGCTCTTATTATACACATAAATAGGGTACAAGACATAATTACCAAGCCCAGGCTCAATGGCTGAGCTATAAAGGGAAGAAGTAGAAAGCTTGACAAAGCCATACTAGAAATAAGTAGAGTGGTCATTTCGAAATGTAGGACTAGCTACCTAACCTTTAACTTCCAATGCTAATGTTCTGTTTAAACTACAATTTCGTTGACGGCTAGTAATAGATACACGAGGCTAGTATAGCAATCAGCAATAAGCAAGATAAAGAAGCAGGTAGAAATCCTTTTCAAGTTAGTCCCATTAGGAGATCATAGCGAAAACGAGGGTACCTACCCCGGACTCAGACAAAGACAAAGGCAAAGAAGAGAACCTTTATTATAAATACAATATCTCTCTCCATGAAAAAAAGAGATCTTCCTCCGAAAAAAAGGAGGGAGGAGAAAAGACTTATTACTAAAATGTTGGCATACTCTGCTAGAAAGATCAAAGCGAATCCAGCAGAGCCATATTCGATGTTGAATCCAGAGACCAATTCAGACTCCCCTTCAGCAAAATCGAAAGGGGCCCGATTAGTCTCAGCGATACAAGTGACGAATCACACTAAAGATACAGGAATCATAAGAAATCTCAACCAAATAAGCTCCTGAGATTCCTTCACTTCGATAAATCTAAAAGTACCTACCAAAAATAGGGGGAAGAGCAGGATTAAGGCCATGCTGATCTCGTAGGAAATAGTTTGGGCAATTGCCCGTAAACTCCCTAGCAATGCATACTTAGAATTGCTTGCTCAGCCGGCCAAAAGAGTTCCATACACGTTTATCCCCGAAACACATAAAAAAAACAAAATCCCCCATTTAAAGTAAGAAGAGGAGTATAAACTGGGGTAGAGCTGTCATAGCAATAAGGCCAAGACAAACCTGAAAATAGGTGCTAAAAAGTAGGGAGAATAGTTGGCCATAGTTGGCTTGGCAATTTCTTTAGTTAAAAGCTTGGCTGCGTCCGCAATTGGTTGAGGGAGCCCCATAATACCTACTTTATTTGGTCCCTTCCGTAGCTGGATATACCTTAATCCTTTTCGTTCTAGAAGAGTAAAAAAAGCGACAGCTAATAAAACACAGACATATGAGCATAGACATGAAACCATAGAAACATACATTATAAAGGAAAGAAGTTTAATCTCTATATTTAGGGCTTAAACCTAATGCACTTTTTCTGCCACCTTTATTCGACAAATGCTATCAAATAAAGGATTTTCACCTATGTCTATTGATCCTAAATCAATTGCATTAACTTTGCTAATTTGATCAAGTGATATACTTAATTGTCTTTTAGATTTAATCATCATAAGTAAATTTTTACAATAGCTTGGTCCTTTCGTACTAAAGCTATTTTATTAACTGAAGATAGAAACTGACCTGGCTCACGCCGGTCTGAACTCAGATCACGTAGAATTTTAATGGTCGAACAGACCAACCTTTAAAGACGGCTACATCTTTCGGAAATTCTGGTCCAACATCGAGGTCACAAGCCTTCTTTTCGATGAGAGCTCTCAAAGAAGATTATGCTGTTATCCCTGCGGTAACTAATTCCTTTAATCAGAAGTCCTGGATCAATGCTAGCGAGCCCTTAAGTAGCAAAGGAAGCTATTTCTGTTCCTTAGTCGCCCCAACCAAAATCCTTAGTAATTCAATTCTTTTACGAGTATGTTATTGACTTACTAAATTGTTTAAAGCTCGACAGGGTCTTCTTGTCTTTCAGTGAAATATAGGCTTCTTCACCTATAGATAAAATTGTATTTAATCGAAAAGAGACAGCTTTATTCTCGTCAAACCATTCATACTAGCCTTCAATTATAAGGCAAATGATTATGCTACCTTTGCACGGTCAGAGTACCGCGGCTGTTAAAACTATTCACCGAGCAGGTCCGACTCTCCATAAAGAGCAGACGAAGAGCCATGTTTTTGATAAACAGGCGGAATAAAGATTTGCCGAGTTCCTTTTTTCGATTTAAAATTCTTATCCTTTTTATAGTCTATCCATTTAAGTGGACTAAGACAAGCAAGGCAATTGATACTCATTTTAGCATACGATTTATTCTGTCATGGATTAAAAACTTTCTTCTTTTAAGCTATGTATACCTATTCTATGCTCTTTAAAATAATGAAATTATAACAAAATCATCTACTGTGGCCATCTCCAAGCCTAAATTTAGTTAGCAGCATTTAAATACAGCCCTGTTAGTGTTTATGAGCTTGTCCTCAGAAACTTAATCAGACCATCTGTTCCATAGGAAGCTTCCTATATTACCAATCAGGCCCACAACACTTATATGTCTTTAAAGAAGAACTAGCTATCATCTAATACGAATAAAATCTCATTTCTATTTTTAACTTTTAAAAAGTTTCTGCCACAACCACTTTAATATATCTAAGATATTAGTTAAAAATAGCTCATTAGATTTCGAGGAATCTTTGTATAAGAATAAAATCTAGCTAAACCATGATGCTAAAGGTACAGAATTATACTCCTTCTCTTTATCGACTAATTGCTTTCCTTCTCAGTACTATTTTTATTCTAAACAAGTTTCTTTCACCATTACTGGCTTTATAAATGTTTTGTGTATCTAAAACCGCTTTTGTCCTTTAATTAAAGACAGCTCACAACTAAGCATATTTTCAGTGTAAGTGAAATGCATTAAAATTATGCTATATCTTTAATTTAGGGACAATTTCCATTACCCCTGCTATGTTACGACTTATCTCGTTTTTCAACGAGAGCGACGGGCGATGTGTGCACGTTCCAGAGCTTGATTCAAATTGTTTACATAATTTATTTTACTTTCAAGTCCTCCTTCCTAGTTCTGTTTCAAGTAACTATTCAGTGTTTATAATTATAATAATTGTAACCCATCCTCGCCTTTATATCAGCTGCACCTTGATCTGACGTGAAAAATTACAATGCTTTTTCTGCTAACTGCTTTATTCTAAAAAGTTACCTGACGACGACGGTATACAAACTGAGAGCAAATAAAGGCTAGGTTTAACGTGGATTGTCGATTACGAGACAGGTTCCCCTGAAGAGTCTAAAACACCGCCAAGCCCTTTGAGTTTTAAATTTATAGGTTCATAGTACTCTGGTAAACTAACGTCCTTTTACCTCTAGGAATAATGGGGTATCTAATCCCAGTTTCCCTCAGGGTCTTCGCAGCTTCAGATTTCTAGCGGCCATTAGATTTTTAGATCATTTATAAATTTTACCTCTCAATGATAATTAATTCGACTATTGATTTTTTACCTAACTGCCTTTTTACCGATGAAGTATAACTTAATCACCTTGGTTTAACCGCGGATGCTGGCACCAAGTTGACCGGATTTTCTGAACTGAATTAACGCAAGCTTACGCTCCTTTTTTAACCTTCAGCACTGGCGTTAGCGGGACTTTTCGGAATATCATCTGAATCCATAATATCGTGGAAGATGAGCAAACATTTTGCCTTGCTGGATTTTTTATTCAGCATTACTCTTTCTTCCTCCTCGCTTTTATCTAAAAAAACCATGTGTATTCTTTAGTTCTATGTTATACTTTAAGTCAGAGCCAAGCTTATATCTATATCCTAATAATATTCTGATTACTTTTCTGGAGGGGTTTTTTAGGTTTCAAGTCTAAAACGTGGAGAAGAGTTTCTATGGTGTACTTTTGCACATTAGATTTTCATTCTAAAGGGATAAGTTGACTTATTAGAAATATCTCTTGAGTATGATCTAGTACGTCTGCCTTCCAAGTAGAAAGATTAAATTCGATTTAAAAGAGATATCATAAGCCACCCTATTACGAAGCGGTGTTAGGGCACAAAGAATTTTGATTTCTTGGGAGAGGGTCATTTCCTCCTGGTAAGGTCTTAAGTTAAGGAAACTCTAAGCCTTCAAAGCTTAAAATAAAGAAATATCTTTAGACCTTGCGCACTATAGTTTATAAAAAACATTGACCTGCAAAATCAAGGAAGGAGTACTTAATCCTGGTGTGTTTGTTAGGTGGCTGAGCTGTAAGCGGTAGACTGTAGATCTATTAACGGAGTAAGATTCTTCCCAACAAAGAATGTAAAATAAGCTAAGAATAAGCTATTGGGTTCATACCCCAAAAATGAATGGTCAGTTCTTTTACAAGCAAGTAGAAGCTCTTCTTGAAAGTGTAAATTACCCTTACTAATGGGGGTGTTCATCTGAATAAAGGGTAATTAACAAACAGAAAATATAAGCCTGAATTAGGCTAATGCCAAATTCGAAGATTGTATAAAAAACTTGAATACAAAGAAGTAATACTACTGAAAAAATTGGAGAGATGAAAAAACCAGCTGTGAGATAGTTACCGATGAGAGTAAGCACAATATGCCCTGCGCTCATATTAGCAGTTAATCGAACGGAAAGGGTAATAGGCCGGACAAGAATCCTTACCGTCTCAATAATAACCAGAAATGGATTTAGGGGCGCTGGTGCCCCCATAGGCAATAAGCCGGCAACAACTGATCTAGGATTAAAAAAGACAGCGGACATGATCAGAGACAGTCACAGAGGGAGCCCTAAAGATAAAGAAATAGCTAAATGACTGGTTGGCCTAAAGACATAAGGAATTAGGCCACTTAAATTTATCACAATTAGAAATAGAAACAAACCAGTTACTACATTTACAAAACCTCCCATGTTGACTCCAAAAGAGCGAAATACTTGAGAGGATCCGGTTTCTTTGAAACTTCAGACGACACTTAATCACCGAGGAGAAAATAGTCAGTATGAGGAACTAAATAACACGATTGTAGCTAATGAGAACAATCATATTAAAATATATAAGGACATGAAAACTTGGTTATTATCGTCAAAAGAGGAAAAAATATCCACGAGCATTCTTTATTTACCACTTTCATTTGTTTTCTCTAGGAGCTTTGGAAGAAAAAGCTTCCCTTCTGAAAAATGTTTTGCTAGACCATCAGATAAGGACAGATATACACAGGACCGCCGATCAGAATAGAATAAACAATAAAATTCAGTTTAATGGGGATAACTGAGGCATATAAAAAGTACTAAATATTATTAGTGACGTAAGGCTGACAACCTTATATTATCATTTAACTAACTTTTTACTCTGAAACTCTTACAACCCACTCCATGAAATTCTTTAGTGGGATGGCTTCCACTACGATAGGTATAAAGGAGTGATTAGCACCACAGATTTCAGAACACTGTCCGTAGAATACTCCTGGGTATTTAATAAAAAACCCTAATTGGTTTAATCGCCCCGGCACTGCGTCCACCTTTACCCCTAAAGAAGGCACAGTTCATGAGTGAATAACATCTGCAGAAGTCACCAACACCCGAATGTCTGTCTGGGTTGGCAAGACCATTCGGTGATCTACTTCTAGTAGCCGGAAATCTCCTGGCTCTAACTCGTTTGTTGGAACCATATAAGAGTCAAACTCAATACTAGGGAAATCAGAGTACTCATAGCTTCAGTACCATTGGTGCCCAATGGTTTTTACACTAAGACTGCAGTTCCCAACTTCGTCTAGCAAGTATAATAGACGTAAAGAAGGGAGGGCTAAAAAAACCAAAATCACTGCTGGGACAATAGTCCAAATAGTTTCAATTTCTTGTCCCTCTACCAGGGATCGACAAGTATAATTATTTAGCATTAATGAAAGGGCCGCATAACCAACTAGACTAATAATTATAACTAAAATTATCATAGCATGGTCATGGAAAAAAATCAATTCTTCCATTAAAGGGGCTGCTGCATCCTGAAAGCCTAATTGTCCTCATAGACTCATATCTTTCTGGTAACGATGCCCAAGCGGATCTAAGCAACTAATGCGCCAGTCTCAGGGGCGTTATGGAAATCTGCTGGCAAAATATTATCCCACTCTAAAGCCGTTCTCAAATGTGTACTTCACACTACGCTTCGTTGAGATACTAAAGCCTCTCAAACAATGACCATAAAATATAACACAGCAACAAAAGAGATCATAGAACCAATAGACGAAATCACATTTCATTTCGTGTAACAGTCGGGGTAGTCTGAGTAGCGTCGTGGCATGCCGCTCAGTCCTAAGAAATGCTGAGGGAAGAACGTCACATTAACCCCGATGAATATGATATAAAAGTGAGCCTTAGTTCATCGAGAATGTAAAGTTACTCCACTTAGTAAGGGAAATCAATAATTGAATGCACCAAATAAGGCAAAGACAGCCCCCATCGATAGAACATAGTGGAAGTGAGCAACAACATAATACGTATCGTGCAGCATGATATCTAAAGAGGAATTAGAAAGCACAATCCCTGTTAAGCCACCTACAGTAAATAGAAAAATGAAACCCAGAGCTCACAACATCGGAGTCTCATATTTGATTTTGGCTCCGTGAATCGTGGCTAGCCATCTAAACACTTTAATCCCTGTAGGCACCGCAATAATCATGGTAGCAGCAGTAAAGTAAGCTCGAGTATCTACGTCCATGCCAACTGTGAATATATGATGAGCTCAGACAATAAATCCTAACACGCCGATAGCTAATATCGCGTAAATTATACCTAAAGTTCCAAACGTCTCTTTTTTAGCTGAATAGTGACTAACGATATGGGAGATTATACCAAACCCGGGGAGAATCAGAATATACACCTCTGGATGCCCAAAGAACCAGAAAAGATGCTGGTACAAAATCGGGTCCCCACCTCCGGCGGGGTCGAAAAAGGCAGTATTGAAATTTCGATCCGTTAGTAGCATGGTAATAGCTCCAGCTAAGACAGGTAGTGATAGCAAGAGCAGAATTGCCGTGATCTTTACCGACCAAACAAATAAAGGAAGGCGCTCAAATTGCATACCACGTCAACGCATGTTAATAATGGTAGTAATAAAGTTAACTGCTCCCAGGATAGAGGAGACTCCAGCTAAGTGAAGGGAAAAAATTGCAAGATCCACTGATCCCCCGGCATGTGCAAGATTTCCAGCAAGTGGGGGGTATACAGTCCACCCTGTTCCCACTCCGCTTTCTACAGCTGCCGAAGACAATAAGAGAAGAAGGGCAGGAGGAAGTAACCAGAATCTTATATTATTTAACCGAGGGAAAGCCATGTCTGGAGCGCCTAATATTAGAGGCACTAACCAATTTCCAAAGCCTCCGATTATCATAGGCATTACTAAGAAGAAAATTATTACAAAAGCATGAGCCGTTACAATGACATTATATAGCTGATCATCCCCCAAGAGTGCTCCGGGTTGTCCCAGTTCAGCTCGAATCAGAAGACTTAAGGCTGTACCGACCAGCCCCGATCACATCCCAAACAAGATGTATAACGTACCAATATCTTTATGGTTCGTAGAAAATAATCAACGCAT